CAAAAGAAAAATTGGGATAGGATACTATAAGATCTCCCCCCCCAAAAAATCGGACGTGAAAATTTCCCCTCATCCGGCTCAAGTAGGTACACTAAACAAAGAAAGGAGTTCTCCCGAGAAAACTCCCAAACAAAAGGATCTACTCCTTACTCAAGTTCCTAGTAAAGATAAAGCGTCTTTTCTTTTTTTTCTTAACAATATTAATATTCAATTTAAATGACGAAGTGTAAAATTCTTGAGTAGTCTACTTCCCTTCTAATGATGAATACCTTAATTTAATTACTAAAATTAAGGGACTACCTTCACATTCATAAGAGATTGACTTGTCTATGTACTGTTCCATTCGATCTTTTAGGTCTCCACTTAAACTCGATGGTTATGCCACGCACGATGTCCCTGCAGTCTATATGCGATGAATAGACGGCTGCAACCATGACATATTTACTTCCTTGAACATACTTTCTTTCCAAAATAAAGGAAAAAAGTGAATTCCACAAAACAAAAAGTCTTTTTTTACGAGGTACAAATAGAAATAGGAATTTCTCGTTATTTGTTATGAAACCGACCATAGATCAATTGCCCCTTTTAGTTGGGAGTATTGACTATACCCCTAATTCTGAGCTTCATGTTACTCCTCCCAAGCGACGTGTCAGAGCCAGGGCATCCCAATTAGATTCACTGGAATGACAGTTTCTCATTCGGAATCTGTAAAATCAGCATTTCGATCAAATCACACATCGCAGTAGACTAGGCCTTCTAATTCTTTAAGGGATTTATCTAAAAGATTCGCAATATAACTAGGAAGACGTTTTAAATACCATACATGAGTTACTGGGCATGCGAGTTTGATGTAGCCCATTTGATACCTTCGTATACGAGAATCAATAAATTCCACGCCGCATTTCTCACAAAATTTTGGGTCGTCTTTTTCCTCTCCGATTACACGATAATTTCCACAAGCACAAATTCCACTTTTAATAGGTCCAAAAATTCTTTCACAAAATAATCCATCCTTTTCCGGTTTATTAGTTTTGTAATGAAAAGTATAGGGTTTTGTTACCTCTCCAACTATCTCTCCATTCGGAAGTATTTTAGTGGCCCAAGCACTTATTTGTTGAGGCGAAACTGATCCAATTTGGAGCTGTTGATGTTTATACCTATCGATCATAGAAGAGAAATGCTGATTGATTCCGATTAAGCTTCCTTCCTATGAATCTGGAAGTTTTTCTCAGATACAAGGAAATGATTCAGTTCCAGAGCTAAAGATCGTAGTTCTCGAACAAGTAACCGAAAAGATTCGGGAGTACCCTCGGGTTTAGGTATTGTTTCTCCAACGATTGTCGTACCAAGTACTTCCTGTCGAGCTCTAATATGATCCGATTTATACGTAAGCATTTCTTGTAAAATATGAGCAACACCAAACCCTTCGAGAGCCCAAACCTCCATTTCTCCTACTCGCTGTCCCCCCCGCTTTGCCCTTCCTCTAAGGGGTTGTTGTGTAACAAGTGCGTAATGTCCACTTGAACGGCCGTGGATTTTATCATCAACTTGATGAATTAATTTTAAGATATAAGGCTTTCCTATTAAAACGGGTTGTTCAAAAGGATTCCCCGCCCTCCCATCAAATATTCTGCTTTTTCCCGGATATTCAGCTTCAAATACCCATGGATTCGCTGTTTGCTTACTAGCTTGATATAATTCAGAAAACACCAGTTTTCTCGAAGCTTCTTGTTCATATCGCTCATCAAAGGGCGCTATTCGATAATGCCTGTCTAGCAGGCTTCCGGCTAACCCAAGCGAACATTCAAAAATCTGTCCTACATTCATCCTTGAAGGTACTCCTAGCGGGTTAAACACCATATCAACAGGCCTTCCATCTTCCAAATAAGGCATATCTTGTCTAGGCAAAATTTTGGAAATAATACCCTTATTTCCGTGTCTTCCAGCTACCTTATCGCCGACTTTAATGTCACGTTTCTGTGAAATATATACACGAATCGTTTCTGGATTATAACTAGAACCCCCTTTCTTATGGATCCATCTGACATCAATAACCCGACCCCTAGCACCTATAGGTAGTTTTAGACACGTTTCTTTTGAAGTAGATACCTGAATTCCAAGGATAGCTCGTAACAATCTATCTTCTGGAGCATACGACGACTCTTTCACCACCTGGGGCGTTAATTTACCTACTAAAATATCACCCGTCTCTACCCAAGATCCCAACATCACAATTCCATTTTTGTCTAAATTACGGAGTAAATGGGCTTCTAAATGGGGTATTTCATTAGTGACCCGTTCAGGACCTTGGTTTGTGACATGGGTCTGAATTTCATATTTCCGTATGTGAAAAGAAGTATAAATATCTTCATATACCAAACGTTCACTAATGAGTACTGCATCTTCATAATTGTACCCTTCCCACGGCATATAAGCTACTAATACACTTTTTCCCAAAGAAAGTTCTCCACCAACCGTAGCAGCACCGTCAGCTACAATTTGCCCCTTTTTAATGCATTTACCCCGCTGAGCCTGTGCTTTTTGGTGCATACAAGTATTTTTATTCGAGCGTTGATACCGACCTAATGAAATGCTTAGAGTACTCCCATTACCCGATAATACGATTTTGTCCGTATCGGTATAAACGACCCTTCCCTCGCGTTCGGCTATATAAAGAGCCCCGGAATCTAGAGCTGCTTGTCGTTCCAACCCGGTTCCAACAATGCATTTCTCGGACCTAGAAAGTGGAACTGCTTGACGTTGCATATTCGAACTCATTAAAGCCCGATTGGCATCATTATGTTCGATAAAAGGAATGAGGGAAGCTCCAATAGAAAAATATTGGAAGGGAAAAATACTTCGAAGATGGACCTTTTCCCATGCAATAGTCAAGAAGTCTTGGCGGTATCGAGCTGGAACAACCTGCTCTTCCTGAAGATCCCCATTCAAAGCCAACGAATTTCCCGCTGCTACCGTAAAGTATTCATCTCTACCCGGCGATAAAAAAAGCATTCGTACCCCGGTGGATCTCTCAGAAATTTCATAAAACGGGCTTTCTAGAGATCCCCAACGACCGATCTTCGCATGAATTGATAAGGATCCAATAAGTCCAACATTGATTCCTTCAGATGTATCAATTGGACAAATACGCCCATAGTGACTGGAATGGATATCTCGTATCCGAAAACTAGCAGTTCGACCTGTTAGGCCCCCAGGACCCAAATAGCTCAACTTTCGCCCATGAACTATTTGTGTCAATGGATTGGTTCGATCCAAAACTTGAGATAGTGGGTGTAAACCGAAAAAAGACTCAAAAGTGGTTGTTAATGCAGTTGAAGTTACCAAATTTTGGGGTGTCGGTATCAATTTATGTCGAATTGCGCCACCGATAGTTCCGCGAACCGCGTTTTCTAAACGAACCAGAGCTAACCCAAATTGATCTTGTAAAAGATCGGCTACAGAACGAATACGTTTATTTTTCAAATGATTCATATCGTCAACTGTGCCCATTCCAAATTTAAGCCCAATCAAATGATCTGCGGCTTGCAATATATCTCGTGGTAACAAAAATGTATTGTTCTGGGGTATATCAAGGTTTAGCCTTCGGTTTATATTTCGTCGACCAATTCTTCCTAATTCACATCTTTGTTGAAAGAATTTTTTTTGTAATTCCTTACATAAGGATTCAGAAAATACCGGATCTCCGCCTACACAAGCAAATTGTTCATAAAACGCTAAAATGGCATTTTCTTTTGACCCAATTTTTTTTCTCTCCTTATCGTTCAGAAAAGATAAAAAAATTTCAGGATACGAAACATTCTCTAGAATTTCTCTTAAATTTGAACCCATAGCTGATGATAGAACTAGAATAGATATTTTTTGTTTCCTACTTACACGAGCCCAGATCCTTGCTTTTATATCAATCTCTAATTCTGATCTTCCTCCCCAATCTGATATTATAGTACCGGTATACACTGAAATTCCGTTATAGTCCAATTCTGAACGGTAATAAATACCAGGGCTTTGTAATATTTGATTGATCAAAATTCTATATATTCCATTTACTATAAAAGTTCCTAAGGAATTCATTAGAGGAATGTTTCCGATAAAAATTGTTTGTTCTTGCATATCCCTGCCGGTTTTCCAAATTAATCCCGCAGATACATATAATTCAGAGGAATACGTGAGTAATTCATATACAGCATCCCTTTCCTTTATCAAGGGTTCTATCAATTGGTATGTCTCCACAAATAATTGAAATTCGATTTCTTGATCTGTATCTTCGATTTTTGGAAACTTAGAAAGTTCGTCTGTCAAACCCTGATCAATAAACCTACAAAACCCTTCAAATTGTATCTGATTCAATCCAGGTATTGTAGATATTCCCTCATTTCCATCCTCTAGCATTTTAAATTTCCCATTTATCAAAAAATCCCACTATTGATTCATTCTTCACCAACTTTTAGAAATGATCTAGCAACGATGGAATTTATATTCTGTTTACTGAATCACATGAAATTTTACTCAACTCCATATATGGAATAGAATGTATGAAATACGTATGAATGGAAAAAAAAGCATTTTCTACTTATCTACTTAAATTGAAATTGGAATTTTTTAATTGAAATTTTGAACGGATACAAATGGAAAGGAATTGTTAAAACAGTTCTATAAAAAAAAAATTTGCCACTTAATCTTAATTTAATAAGGTTAAGTTATATAACTTTGGAGAGAATATCAAACAAAAAAATGATTGAATTTCTATCATTCTCATTATTATATTATGATATTACATATATGAAGTTTTCTATACTAAATACTAATATAAATAATACTAATATAAATAGAAATACTAATATAAATAGAAGAGTATAAAAGAGTATAAATAGAAGAGCGGTTTATTTATTAAACATGTATGGAGATATTGCTGTTCTCTTCGATTTTATCAATGTTCATATTTGTAATTTGTAACAAGAGGGTTTGTGTTCTATTAAAAGAAAATAGAAATGTTATATTCCATTTTGAGAGCTATGAAAATTTGATACTAATTACTTCTAGGCAAATAGAAAATAAATAGGCAACATATCATATATAAAAATATAAAAAAGAAATAAGAAATATACATTTCGGTACTTCGGTACTACGGCTGGGGTTTACATATACTCATAATTAGTGGTATAATTTAAATTGAGAAGGGTTTTCTAATTTCTAACTCAATATTAATGTATCAATTTATTATATCATTAAGAAAAGAAAAAACTTTGAGATTCAAATTGTTCCGCCATTCGCAGTCAGTAATCAATAGTTAATGGTTCCAATTTGTTTGACTTTTTCGAACGACAACTTACAATCGGTTTTTACTAGAAAGTCGGAGAAGTTGGTTATTTGGAGATACTCTAGAAGGGCTTATCAAATCCAATTGAAAAAAAAAAGCCGAGCAGTTTCTTTGCGGCAAAAAGGGGATAAATTAGGAAAGAAAGGGATTAAAAAAAAGGAACTCCCGTTTCGCTCCGCGTACACATACACTAAATACACAATAAATACAAGATACACAATAAATACAAGAAAAGTCTGTGCAGTAATACAGGATATATTTCAGTAATTTTATATCCTTTTGGCGGCATGGCCGAGTGGTAAGGCGGGGGACTGCAAATCCTTTTTCCCCAGTTCAAATCCGGGTGTCGCCTGATCAAAAGCATAGAAAAGGGGCTGTTGAGACTTGTTTGATTCGTCGAATCAGCCGAGTAGGTTTTTCGAAAAGAGTGTAAATTGAGGATTCAAGGATCAAGGGTCGAGGGATTGGCAAAACTTCGGGATGCTCTTCAACTACAATAGGAAATGGAAAGACATTTTTTGGGGCAACCCCGAACCAAGAATATATTACCTCTCCACTTTTTTACAGAGATGGTTGAAACGGGTTACGCATTCAATCAAATAGAAAATGAAAGATTCATTTATCTTTATTTCTCTTTTTAGGCTTTTTAGTTATGAGCATCAACAACCAAAAAGGACTTTTTTCCTATATTTTTCCATTAGTAACATTTCCGATCTATGTTACGACGCATTTTGCTTCAGATTCGTCTTTCCCTTTGATTTAAAGATTTAAATTTAATATTTCGAAATCATCTAGGAATCTTTTTTTATTAACTGAATTGGTTTATTAGATTGGTATATCAATAGTCTTCGGCTCTAATCCTTTTTTTGACGCTGCACCATTGATTCCATTATACTATTAGTATTGAGGAATAGAACAATTCCTTCATATTTATATATTTATAGAGATCTTATTTATAGTTTATAGAGATAAGGGGACATAATTCACATGGATATAGTAAGTCTCGCTTGGGCTGCTTTAATGGTAGTCTTTACATTTTCCCTTTCACTTGTAGTGTGGGGAAGAAGTGGACTCTAGGAGTATTACGAATTAATCAAACTGTATCAATTGGTTTCTAGATCGTTCTGGACCACGTTTTAAATTAAAAAAAAACGAAAACAAAAATATTCATTTTGAATTCTATTCGATTCGTATAGAGGAATCCGTTATATTAATCCTACTTTTTCAATCAAACAGATATTTCACCAATTCCCATCTTTGTATTCCGAAAGGAATACTGAGGAAAGGAAATTTATTAGAATAAAAAGTCTTGCGAGATGTTCTATTTCAATCAACGGGTTGTTACCGGAGTTATAGATGAGTACTGAGGAAATTATCCCCTCTTTCATTTTTATTTAATTTAAAATTTAAAAATAATAAAAAATCTATATCCTTTCTATGACGATTCCAAGCGGTATACACAGAGACATCGCGGTTGTCGAGCGAGATATTATACATAAGAAATCTTTTCTCAGGCGAGTCCCATATTACACACTCATGGGTTGCTTTATAATTTAAAAAATTTTTGTATATTCTAAAGTAGAACTTTCCACATTATACATTCTAATAATTCTAATAGATAGACCCTAGGGTCTATCTATTAGAATACTACCCCGATCATAATTCGCCTATTTCCTTTATTTTTAAGACGCGAAAATTGGAATCCCTTTCATTAATTAATTTTTGATAAGAACTTATAAGTGAAGCTTAATTCAAATTAGTTATTTTCACTTTTCACTGACTGTTTTTACGTAAATTATAAGTAGAAAGGCCGTAGGAACTAGAATGAATAGCGCAGTAGCAATAAATGCAAGAATATTTACTTCCATAATCTAATCTTTTTTTATTTTACAATAACTCGGGATTTAATCCCCTAGAGATGATAACCCTTTCGAATCAAATACCTATTAATTAATGTTTTTAAAGAAAATCCATATCATGAATAACAATACCTGAGTTACCAAAAAAATTCGTCGTCAAAATCAAAAACGGAATAGTATAATTATAATTTATAATATAGGCGGTTTTTTTATGCGTACCGAACCCCAATTTAGAATTTCGATTCGGGACCCAATCCAAAATTCCTTTATCTTTATTTGGTTCCGTTCTTTTTTCTATAATGTACC